AAGATGAGATCAGTAAAAGGCAATCACTGAAATTGTATCTTTGTAGGATCGTCAATATTGTACCGAGGGCATCTTTAGAGTATACCGAATCAGTATAGCTATCCTTCTTCTGACACAGCAACGCAATTTGAATCAGTATCGAAAGAAAGTGCTAAATAATGTATTTCTTCCCTTCCTTTACTTGTTGATGTAAAATGATGCTGTATTTAATAGAAAATTCTTACAATGAAAGAGATTCTGATATTTCCACAATTTAAGTGCGAGATCTAGAAATTTCCTTTTCATGGGTGTAGAGACAGTTTTTTATTGGAATCCCCTATTTGATTTTTTCGTTTTAAGGAACTGATTAATCGTCCAGTAACAAGAGTAGTAGATCCTATTCGATGAAAGAAAGTGAAGAAAGAATAAAATAATTGAACTCAATAGTTGTAGTTGTAATGGATTGGATCTCGATCCAAATCTTGATCTAGCTACAAGAATGAGACTTTTTTTTTTAAATATGAAAAGAAAAATGGAAAAATTGTATTCCATTTTAATTCACAAATAATAATTCAAAAAGAGTTTCATTTTTGAATGAAGTTACATGATCCAGTTCGTGTTATTGTTTTTTGTTCAACGACTCTGTTGATAGGAATCGTGAGATGGCTAGGTGTTAGAAATGATGAATCAGTTTCGTTTTATATACTTGTTACTTTATCTTTGTTCGTGCCATCTAATCTATAATGATAGATAAATCAAAAACTTTCAATTGAGATTAGTCTTTCAATTCGTATTTTTGTATATCCTCCTACTCCTATTTTATTTTACAAAAAATGGAAACTCAGGTAAATGCTTTAGAAACATATGTATAAAAATATCATATTTCATTTAGCCCCTTCATGCTTACTATAACTAGTTATTTCGGTTTTCTACTAGTGGCTTTAACTATAACTTCAGCTCTATTTATTGGTTTGAGCAAGATACGACTTATTTAAAATTTCTATTTTAAAGAAAGAATTCAGAAAGGAAATCCGTTTGCGAGATTCCGTGTATTCTATAGTTATATACCGCATCAACTGCCAATTCTTGGTCATTGAGGTTCATGTCAATTCTGATTAATATTTAGGTATAGATATTACCTCTTTTTTATCCTTTTCAAAAAATTGAAATGATTGAAGTTTTTTTATTTGGAATCGTGTTAGGTCTAATTCCTATTACTTTGGCTGGATTATTCGTAACTGCATATTTACAATACAGGCGTGGTGATCAGTTGGACCTTTGATTAATTAACATTTCTTTTTTTAACTGGTCTCCTCCTTTCTTTAATCTCCAGGAGGTCAAATTCTAATTGCTGTACAAGTGACTAAATCCATTTCAGTCTAATTCGATCTACGAAGAAAGAATCACGCTCTGTAGGATTTGAACCTACGACATCGGGTTTTGGAGACCCACGTTCTACCGAACTGAACTAAGAGCGCTTTCTTATACGAATAGAAAATACTGTAAAGAAAAAAAAAGATTCTGTTTCTAACCCTAATCCGTTTTATTTTGTATGCATATATTCTATAGTTTCATAAAAATGAATGATTCCGTGCAATTGGAATTGATCTCAATTGATTCCTCGTTACTGCTCAAAGGAGCAGTAATAGGTAGGGATGACAGGATTTGAACCCGTGACATTTTGTACCCAAAACAAACGCGCTACCAAGCTGCGCCACATCCCTTCAATTGTTCCACAGTGTCATTGTAGAGAATTCCTGTCTTGTTTTCCACATCCCTATTTCCTCCATTGAGAAACGCGGCTTTCCTGCCCATTTCGTCTTTTTGTTTTGGTCTCATTTAACATATATTATAATAATAAGATAAGAAAAGGAAAATCTTATGGTTATGGATCGTTGTACATTTCAATTTGAATTAGGGATTCCGTGTACAACTCTAAGTGGCCCTTAACCGCATATGCATCTGATTATATATGCATCATCGTTATGCATTTAAGTTAAGTATTTAAATAAACAAAAAAGGAGGTTTTTCAATGCGAGATCTAAAAACATATCTCTCCGTGGCCCCAGTACTAAGTACGCTATGGTTCGGGGCTTTAGCAGGTCTATTGATAGAGATTAATCGTTTTTTCCCAGATGCGTTGACATTCCCCTTTTTTTCATTCTAGTTATTGACATCGGAAGGAATGAAGAAGATTAGAGATACAATCAAATATCTATGACTAATCCCCCCCTCCCTTTTTCTCTTTTTTCCCTTTTTTTCTAATTTTTAGAATAAGGGACGAAAGAGAAGCAATAAAAGTGGATTCAACGTCTGTGAGACTCGGGTTCAAATTCGAATTAAATGAATATTAATAATAGGGGTATGGGGGTAGAGTAGAAAAATGCAGGTCTAGGGCAAAAATACAAGATCTTTAACTGAAATGCCGTCCTTCAGGTTGAAATAGAGTTTTGAAATCATTGTCTTACTTATTTACTATGGCTTTGATTTATTATTACTACTTTATTGATTTTGATCTTTTAGAGTTTGATTTCAAGTTAGTAACTTCTATTTTTTTCTTCCTTTCAAATCAAAATAGAAGAGTTGAGTAAATCAAAAACCCCGAGGAGGTTCATGGCCAAGAGGAAAGATGCGCGAGTAACAGTGATTTTGGAATGTACCGGTTGTATCCGAAACGGTGTTAAGAAGGTATCGACGGGCATTTCCAGATATATTACTCAAAAGAACCGGCACAACACGCCCAAGCGAGTCGAATTGAGAAAATTCTGTCCCTATTGTTACAAACACACGATTCATGGGGAAATAAAGAAATAGATCAAACTAAGTATGTCTTAGTCTTGAAAGGGTTAAAATGACAATTAAGAAATAGGATTTTCGGGAGAAGAAATAAACTAAACAAATAAACCATGGATAAATCCAAGCGACCTTTTCTTAAATCCAAGCGATCTTTTCGTAGGCGTTTGCCCCCGATTCAATCGGGGGATCGAATTGATTATAGAAATATGAATTTAATTAGTCGATTTATTAGTGAACAGGGAAAAATATTATCTAGACGAGTCAATAGATTGACCTTGAAACAACAACGATTAATTACGATTGCTATAAAACAAGCTCGTATTTTATCTTTGTTACCCTTTCTCAATAACGAGAAACAATTTGAAAGAACCGAGTCGACCGCTAGAACTACTCGTCTTAGAACTAAAAATAAATAGGCTCATTCTTTGTTCACTTGAATCAGAATTCCAATTCGAACTCAAATGCGGATTGGTTTTTTGTTCGACACAAATCCGAGAAGTCAGATTTGATTATCGTGTCTGTCGTAAGAAAAAAAAACGAATCGAATAGAAAAAGAGTTTTTTTATTGAACGTGTTCATTCATTTTGACGACTTTAGCTTATTTTCTCATAGTTCGACTCCGCCTTCCCGGAGTTCATTCTCCGGGCAACTCCATTTTAATTATTCCGGTGTATTCTTTCCAATCTACTTCTTTTCTGATTTCGTTGGAAATCATATAAAGACAATTTCTATTTGATATAGCTATTTGGGCCAGTATTTTACGATTAAGAAGCAATTGTTTCTTGTATAGATCATGTATAAATTTACTATAACTATAGGATACTCCCACTTCTCGAATTACTGCGTTTATCCGAGTGATCCACAAACGACGAAAATCTCTCTTTTGCTTATCCCCATCCCGATGAGCCGAAATCAAGGCTCTTATTTTCTGTTGAGTAATAGTTCGAGTCAGTCTTGAATGAGCCCCTCGAAAGCTTGATGCAAATAAACGAATTTTTGTTCTACGTCTCCGAGCTATATATCCGCGTTTAATTCTGGTCATTGAATAAATAAAACTTTGATGAATAACTAATGGATTTCTTTTCTTTCAGTTATTCTTTTGCGCGCCCTGGTCTATTAATAACCAAACGGATTTTTCCAATGTATAAAATACAAATTCCAACGGCTTTGGCTACTATAACCTTCCTGACCACGATTTTTTCGGTATTTTACTGCGAAATACGAAAAAAAAATCAGAAACTTTCTTTTGCTAAGTGTCAAAAATAGAGTCAATAAAAAAAAAGAAATATAAAAAAAGGATAAAGAAATAGTGGGTTCCGTCGTTTCTATGGTTACTTCTTAAACGGTGAGGTCTTCTCTATACACCGGAGCCTTTACTTCATTTAATCAATGTTATTGGTAACTTGTATAGTTCACACTACACTCCTTGACTCTACCCATGAATTATCCAGTAACAAGTCTTGCACAATCAGACCCACCTATACGGTAACGGTATTTAATTATGAAAGTTAGCCGGGGTAGCTGACCCTCGTAGTCCGTTCTTGACCGAGTGAGAACTTCATTTTTTTGTTTTTTTTTTTTTGAATTTCAATAAGATTTCCTCCGCTTAATGGATAACCATTTGCTACCAATGGAGAATTGCTTCTCATTTGAAATTCAGGTGATTGGATTTGCACCAATGGAAACCATAAAATTTAGACACAATAGGGGGATCAATTTGCTTATGTTTTAGATAGTGAATGGAATTCCTTCTTTCATTCTATCCTATTTACTGGTACCGATCATTCGTACTGGAAAGCGGTTTTCTTGCTTTTTTTTTATGTCAGCTCATGATCTAAACGAGTCGCACATACACCCTAGTACATGTTCCTCGACGCTGAGGACATCCCCCAAGAGCGGGGGATTTCGTGACATTTCGAATTGGCTGTCTTGTATTTCTAATAAGTTGTTTAATAGTTGGCATGTTGAATCATATACAAAATGGGCTGGTTTGGGTTGATCCTAACCGGATGATTATGAATTTTTTCTATTTAATAGATATAGTAAACTCGGAGATAAAATCTCAAATCACGTATTTGCACAATTTTTTTTCATCCAACTGCTACAAGATCAACAATTCCATAAGCTTGGGCTTCTGTTGCTGACATAAAAACGTCTCTTTCCATATCTTCAGATACAACCCATAACGGTTTGCCCGTCCTTTGTACATAAATCCTTGTGAGGGTTTCGCGTAGTTTCAGCAGTTCTTCCGCTTCCAGGATAAATTCTCCCGTTTGCGCTTCATAAAAAGAACTAGCAGGTTGATGGATCATTACCCTGATGATATGATAGAAGGGTTCTCCATCTGGTATGATGAAAGGAACGGAAAAGAAAGATAAAAAATAATAGGAAAAAAGATAGAATTGAACAACCGTACGGGCATCCTCTTTTGTGCATTGCATACGGCTCTACGATCAAATTGACCCTTACTTTCCATTCAAGAAAGCTAAAAATAGAATCTATCAGCCCCAGATGGGTAAATGATCAAATTGCCACCCTTTCTTTTTTTGGAGGCGTTAAAAAGTACTATGATGGCTCCGTTGCTTTCTATTTGAAAATGGATTTTTTTGTCTTTGATTCAGCAATCCCAAAGTTTCTTTTTTTAATCCGGAAAAATCTTGTTTTTTTTTCGCACTCTTTTTTTTTAATATAGATAAGATATTGTTAAGAGCCCTTCGGTGTAAAAACAAAAGGGTTTGTAACGCTGACTGAATTGGCTTCCCGATAGATAAGAGAAAATCGGAAACACCTTTTATTTCATACTATTCTCTCGATACATAATCGAATCTTTTGAAACAAAAAAACAATACAAAAATTTTTCATATCGAATTCGAAGTGCCATGCTATTATTACCATATATTCATATGGCGAAGGCATAGTTTTCTTTTTTCTCTCAAAAAAAACCTCATTGGCGCCAAGCGTGAGGGAATGCTAGACGTTTGGTAATTTCTCCGCCAACCAGGATAAAAGATCCCATTGACGCGGCTAATCCCATGCATATTGTATGGACCTCTGGTCGCACAAACTGCATAGTATCATAAATTGCTACTCCAGGTATTACCCACCCACCGGGAGAGTTTATAAACAAATAGAGATCTTTGGTATCATCCTCAATACTGAGATATACCATAAGACCAATAAGTTGATTTGAGATCTCGCTATCAACTTCTTGGCCTAAAAAAAGTAATCTTTCTCGATAAAGTCGGTTGAGTAGGGTAAAATTGTATTCCTTAGGAACCGTACATGCACCTTTTAATGCATACGGTTCAAAAAAAATTGCGAAAAAAAAGAATCAATGTATAGATTCCAGTCCTCTTTCTTTTTTCCTATTCTTTTTCATAGCAGGGTTTTTCGAACTTCTAAGGAAAGGGCTTTTCTTATATTTTTCAATAACGACGAATTTTGACTTATCTTCTTTCTTCCTTAGAATAGAAAAAGGTCAATAAACTGATCGAATTCACTTTTCATTGATGTATTATTTCATCGAGATTCAATCCAAATCACGGTAGTATTTTCTTGTTCCTGAATGGGCCTCTTTCATCTTTTTAGGTTTATGCTCTACTCCGGGTAAAGATCCGCCCGATTTGGATTTGCACATATAGGACAAATCTTCTCATCACCCTTTCTTTTTGTTATGACTTTAGAAATAACAAACAGGAATTATTTATGATACACGTAGTAATCATAGAGATATTACCAATTGGGTTTTTTCTAAACGGAGCCTGGATACTTCATTTTTTTAGTCCAACCAAAGCCAACCATAATTTATTCTAATTGATAATAGTACTATGAATTCCCCCAAACAATGCATCTAATTGCACTTCACGCTCCAATTTTTTTGGATGATTCAATTTATCTCTCTTGGGCGAAATAGAGGATATCTCGATCGGGGGAGAGAACGGGGAAATCCCATATGACCCAATCTATCTGACAAGTCGCACTATACGTCAACCCAAGCTGCATCTTCCTCTCCAGGACTTCGGAAAGGTACTTTTGGAACACCAATAGGCATGAATTGAAAGAAAAAAGAACTAAATACTCTATTTCACTTTGATGTGGAAACGTAACAATATGTTTTTACTGTCTTTATAATATTGGCTTTATCATATTTATTTTATCCATAGATTAGAAAAATTCAGAAAGAAAGACAAAATCAATAAAATCAAATTTTTGCGAATAAGTCTTCCTAATGCTAAATAAGGATGGACACATTTACTCATCGAAAATGGTATCAATCTCCCATTGCGTATTGGTCCTTATCGAGTATAGAATAAATCTGTTTCTCGTTGGTCCTACGAACAAAATGATTCCATTATTACGAACAGAATACAATAAAGCTTAACCCTTGTTAGGAAATAATCCACTGAACAAGAGCGGTCCATAGGATAGTCATAGTATTATAGTCTTTTCCAATGCAATAAAGTTACGTAGTGTCTAGTTTTCTTTGATAAAGGGGTATTTTCCATGGGTTTGCCTTGGTATCGTGTTCATACTGTTGTATTGAATGATCCCGGCCGGTTGATTTCCGTTCATATAATGCATACAGCTCTGGTTGCTGGTTGGGCGGGCTCGATGGCTCTGTATGAATTAGCAGTTTTTGATCCTTCTGACCCTGTTCTTGATCCAATGTGGAGGCAGGGTATGTTCGTTATACCCTTCATGACTCGTTTAGGAATAACCAATTCA